GTAATAAAGGTAATATCAATCTAAAAATACCATATAAACTTAATTTTAAAACAACTCCAGCTAAAATAATACTACCTGCTAAAGGAGATTCTACATGAGCTTTTAATAATCAAGTATTTAAAAAAATTGTAGGTGTTTTTACTGCAAAAGATATGAAGATTCCATAAAATAAAAAAAGTTGAGTTATATAATTAAAATTTGCTTTCGATAATGCATCAAAATCAGTTGTACCCATTATAGAAGACATTGTTATTATAGAAAGTAACATAAATAAAGAACCTAATAAAGTATATAAAAAAAAATAAAAACTGGCTCTAACTTTATTACTTGAACCAAATAAACCTATTAATAAAAATAAAGGTGGTAAAATACTTTCAAAAAATATATAAAATAATAATATATCTAACACTAAAAATACCGCTAATAACAATGTTTCTAAAAGTAATATAATTATTACAAACGATAAAACATTTTTTTCATCTATCGTTTTTCAATTAGATATCAAAGCAATCGGTATTATAATAGCTGTTAATAAAACAAAATATATAGATATTCCATCAACACCTAAATATATATCAAAATAATTTATTTGATAATGTTCTTGAACTTGTATAAATTGAAACTGTTTACTACTAAAATCAAATAATATAAATACTATTAAAGAAATTATTAAATTAAGAATTGTAGTACTTAAACCTATTAACTTAATTATTTTATTATATCAAAAAGATAAACGATAAGAAGTTAACGTTAATATAACGAATATTCCTAATAAAGGAATAAATAATAAAGAAAAAAGAAATATCATATTAAAAACACAAATAAAAAATTACCTCCAGATTATTTATTTAACCTTATGTAACACCGTACATATCTGCAAGGCTAAAAAACTATCTAAAAACTTTTAATTAAATGTATATATTAAATTAATTCTTAAAAAATATACATATATATATATATATATATAGAATGTTTTTTTAATCTTTTAGATTCTTTTGTTTAATTAAACAAAATTTAAAGAAGAATAATAAAATTAATATTTATTATATTTAAACTAAAAATAATAAATTTAATATAAAATATAAATTACAATAAAGTAAAATTACAAGGTAAAATATTTAAACCCACTACTATACAAGGTGTTATAATTATATATGCTATAATTAAAGGTAAAAATACTATTCAACAAACAGACATTAATTGATCAAATCTAATTCTAGGGAATGATGCTCTAACTCATATAAAGACAAATATAAGAAAAGAAGTTTTAAAAGCTAAATTTAAACTAGAACAAGCATTTATTAAATAATCAGATAAAATATAATTATAATCTATATCAGGTTTAAAATATAAACCTAATAAATCTAATAAATAATTAATACTAGAAATTATTGTAACCAAAGGTAAAATTTGTAAGTAACCACCTAAAAACAAAACACTAGTTAATAAACATATCAATACAATACTAGCGTATTCTGCTAGGAAGAAGAATACAAAAATTACTGCTGAATGTTCTGTCATAAAACCACTAACAAGTTCTGATTCAGCTTCAGCCAAATCAAAAGGAGCTCTATTTGTTTCAGCAATACATCCTATGAAAAATATAATAAAAATAGGAAATAAAGGTAATATAAAGTAAATAGATTTTTGAGCTTCTACTATGGCAGTCAAGTTTAAACTACCTGTTAATAAAATTACTAATAATATAGCAGAGCTTAATATTAATTCATAACTTATTAATTGAGCTGTACTTCTTAATGAACCTAAAAAGGCATATTTAGAATTAGCTGATCATCCTGCTATTAGGATACCATAAGTAGCTAAAGATGAGACAGCTAACATATAAAGTATACCTAAACTAAAATCTGAGACATGTAAACCATAACCATATGGTATTACTGCATAACCTAATAAAGCAAAAATTAAAGTTATTATAGGACCAAGAAAAAATAAAATTATATTAGCTTGTGTAGGTGATACGTATTCTTTTAATAATAATTTTAATGCATCAGCAAAAGCTTGTAAAAGACCATAGTAACCTACTGCATTAGGTCCTAATCTTCTTTGCATACTTGCCATTGTCTTTCTTTCAGAAATTGTAACAAATGCTACTGTTAATAGTGAAGGAACTATAACTAAAATACCTTCTATAATTGAAATTAAATATGTCATATTATATATAAAATAGAATAATTTAATCAAATATTCTAACAAAAAAAAAGAATTTTTTTTTTCAAGCTATACTAAAAGAAATTATTAAATTATAATAAAAAAAATGAATATAATAAATATATATTTTTTTTTTCTTAAGTATTAAATAAACATCTACTACTAATTAAATTAGAACTAGATTATTAATATATCAGGAGCCAGGAGAAATCGAATCTCTAAATTTTAATTTGCAGTCAAAACACAGACCATCTGTACAAGCTCCTTATAATACAAAAATAAATTATTTATTATATATTAATTTAAAATATTTATTATAAGTTATTTTTATTTAATTAATATAATTAAGTAAACCTTCTGTTTTTTTAGTTTTTCAATCTTGTGTTAAACTATTCATTTGTTTACTTTCAATTTTTAATGCATTTTTACCTAACTCAAATGCAAAACCTAAAGTTAAAACAAGAAAGAAAATTAGCATGATAATTAAACCATATAAACCATTAAAATAAGCACTAACTATATAAGGATAAACTAATAAAATTTCTAAATCAAATAAAAGAAATAATAAAGCAAAAATAAAAAAAGAAATACTAAATTGTGTTCTATTTTGACCTAAAAATGAATGAAATCCACATTCAAAAGCACTATCTTTCTCTAAATAAGAATTATGTGGTGAAAATAATAAATTAACAATTAATAATATAAAAGCAAGTATAGGTATAAAAATAAGAAAAAAAGTTGTAGTTGACATGAAAAATATAAAATTTTTGTATATTTTTTTCTTACTATGTAAGAAAAATTAATGATAATCTAAAACATATAAAAAAAAAATTTTTTTTTTATTTAAAAGAACTTAATTTTTCTTAATCACTAAATCTGTTAAACTATTTTCCAATAGACTTATTAAAGGTACTATTATTAAATAGTGTGAAAAATATAAAATTGTACTAATTTGACCTAATTCTATGAAAGGTGCTTCTACATGTTTAGCTCCTAATACCATTAAAATTAAAAAATTAGCAACAAATATATAAAAAGCTAATTTACTTAAAGGTCTAAATTGTATACCCCTTAATTTTGATATATCAGTAAAAGGCATAACTAATAAAATTAAAATAGCACTAAACATAGCTATAACACCTAATAATTTATTAGGTATAGATCTTAATATAGCATAGAATGGTAAAAGATCTTATAATTTAATCAATATTTGATTAAATCTCCTTTTAATATAATATCTAACAGTTTTATAGTCCCTATTTATATAATATTTATTTAACAAAATATGGTTTAACTAAAGTTATTCAAATATCCATATATTATTTAAATATATAAATACGGAGTTTTTTTATCCCTGTTATAATGAGTAGAACAATTTAGATTAAATTTATCTTGTAATACAAACATTAACTTATCAAGATTTGCATAGGTAAATGCATAAACACCTATATGCATACCATCACCGTGTATACTTCCAACATCCATTAATCAAAATGCTAAACCTTTAGGTGTTAACAACTCGTAAATGTTAAATGGAACTCTTTTCACGTTTAATTCATAAAACATTTATTTAAATTCATTAAAACAAGGAAATTGCATAGTTATGTAAGATATAGCACTATAAGTTTTTAGTCCTATTATCTCTTACTATTCTAGATTGAGTAATATAATCCTTAGCACAAAAAGATAGAAAGTAACTTAACACATAATAAAAATAATTTTTATGTGTTACAATCGTTTGAGCGTAAACTAATCTAGAATTAGAAGTAGATGATCTTCGTACTATGAGGGCGTCTCCCAGTAAAATACTTACTAATATTTATTAAACTTTGACGGGTAATACTATTAGCCTCTTTCTGAAGAAAATAAACGTTCAATTCCTTTTGTAAAACGAGAGACATATAATACCAGACTAGGTATAATAAAAGGAGAAAAATCAAAATTGATCTCGTGTTAAACTCATAATATCACTATTATGTTCGGACTATATCTTAAATTTAATTTATTATAAGCTTGAATATAATAATTTAAATCGTCTCGCGTGTAGTCTCTAAGAATCCCTACAAGATAGAATACCTGTAGGTTTTCTGCTGATTGTCTTATTATACAAGAGTTTCCAGCATATAGCGAGATTAAGTGACATCTTATTTTACACATATCACTCAGGTACTATAGCAGGTGGAGTTTGCATAGGATTAGCCATAACATAATTTTCACTATCACCTAAAACATTAGGCATAAAGAAAACAAATCCAGATAAAACAAACATAAAAATAAAAATAGTTATTAAATCTTTAAATATAAAATAAGGAGAGAAAGGCAATCTATCATAATTACCTGAAATACCTAAAGGATTTCCAGAACCAACAGTATCATGGAATGCTATTAAATGCATTAAAGCTAAAGCAGCTAAAACAAAAGGTAAAACAAAATGTAAAGAGAAAAATCTATTTAATGTTGCATTATTAACAGAAAAACCACCTCATAAAAATTCAACTATGTCTTGACCTACTCAAGGTATAGCACTCATTAAATTAGTTATAACTGTAGCACCCCATAAACTCATTTGACCATAAGGTAAAACATACTAACTTACTTATTATTAATATATATCAATAATAAGCTAGAATAACTTTGAATTCGTATATTCTATTAGTTAAACACTTAACTAAAAGTATCGACTGTGCATTAAGCAGCATTTCAGCCACCCATTAGTGACCCAGTCTGTCGCGACCATTTATATGACCGACGATCTTAAAGTTTGTAAAACTTCTTTAATCGTTTTCACTAATATCGCCAAATAATCTTAAAGACTATTCTATATCCCCGTCGGGTTATACCACTTTAATCTTTATTTTTCTATAAAAATTGCATAAAGATTGTTACTCGTGAGACTATGATTTTATATAAAATATAATAAATTATAGAGAATAAGATAACTATTTAGTCGACAAATCTTTTACTATACATTGTCTTTTTACTAATCCTTTTTTGTTTTTAGTACTCTTCTAATAGTTTTTTCACCACAATTTATAGATTTAGCTACTTATAAAATAGTATAATATTTACCTTAAATAGTTCCATTAAGGTTATATAAAACTACAGGTCTTGTATGTGCAATATATTTTTTTTTAGTATCATTAAACATAGGAGATCTATTTAAGGCTTTCTCTATTATTTCAGGAGAAAGCTTTTTACCTTTGTTTAAACTACCTATCATTCCCCATCTTGCTTCTGTATAAATATCTTTCATTTTTTGACGATTAACTTCAGTATGTTTATAACCAAAACTAGAATCTGCCTCAGTTAAAATATTATGATTAGATAATAATAATTTTAGATATTTATCCTCTAAATCTAACAATTCCTTATTATTTTCTTGAGTAACTATTTTAGGTTATAAATTTAATATAATAAAAGCAAAATTATTTAATTTATATTTTTTTACTGCTGATTTAACTATTTTACTACCTCTGTAATAAATTAGATGGTTGCTGAATCTAGCATAAAATCTATTAGTTGCCGCAATATAGTAATCTTTAGTTCTTTTATTTATTCTCATGTATATTCCACTTAAACCTTTAGTCTCATTTAATATTTGTTTTCTAATATTTTCTGAATCTAGATTTTCAAAAATATATACAGGATTCAGTTATAATTCTTTAATTATTGTATTTAACCTCTCATAATAAGATATTTTAAAACTATTATTTGAATAAGAAATTCTACTATATCTTCTTTTATTTAAATAGTTTGTGGACTTATTCTTTAATTTATTATATTTTATATTTTTATATTATTTCCTATTGGATATATTAATACCTCATTTTTTTAACTAAATTTTGTATAGTATAATATACAATAATTAAAATAATTGCAAAGGAAATACTTATATTAAATCATTTTGGGCTATGTGTATAACCCAAGAAGGCTGTAGCCATCATAACTATTAACATAATAGTACCAATTGTTCATGTTAATGTTCTTGGTGATTTATATGATCCATAATATAAACCTCTACCTATATGTAAATAAACTAAAAAAAAAAATGCTGAAGCTGTATTTGAGTGTAAATATCTTATTAATCATCCATTATTTACATCACGCATAATCATTGAATTTAAGGATAAATTTCTATCTACTATAAACCTAAACCTTAGACGCACTATCTATAGGTTTAGATGTGAAAATATATTTATTTTTATATAATTTATTTGTATCAATCTAACGATTACAAGTATTACTACTAGGATTTAATCCTAATGCTTTATGAGCCGCACTAAATGAAATAAAAGAAGATTCTTCGATCATACCCTCATTTGTATAAATATAAACAATTTTTGGATTTTTATATCTATTGGCTATACTAAATCTACGTACATTTTCAGTGTGCGGCAAATTTAACTTTATATCAAAAGGAGGATATTTTTTTATAATATCCTCAAAATTTTTACTAATAATATTAATTATTTAATAAACATTCTCAATAGGTATAGTGGTACTATATCTTTTATTAAGAATTTCTGAAATATTTAAAAATAAATTTTTACCTTTAAGTGTATAATAATATCCAATACTTTTTAAGATTAAAGCCATTCTACATAATTTTAAATCTATGGCTTTACGGCTATAAAATTTGGATTCATCTAATAAAGGTAAAATGTAATAATATAAAGCGTCTACATTAGCTACAACCAATGATACAACATTAGTTCTAATATTAGTAGTACTTGTAAGATTTACAGGTAATATTTTATTATTTATAATGTGTAAATACTTAGTATTACTGGATAAACTAATTAAATAATTAGTTATTGCATTTAAACATTGCTGACTTGTATTTCTTTAACCCAGTTGTAAATACAATGAAGATCCAGTCTTAATACCAAAAGTACCTTCACCTTCAATAAAACCTATAAATCAATTAGGGTTTATTATAATTTGAGATTTTGTTGTATTATATGTAAATATTTCTCTTTTAGAATTCATATTATTTTTTAAAGATAATATTCTTTCTATTTGAGTAGATGATAAATTTTTATTTTTATTTCTAATAAGCAAAGCTTCATAAAAATCTTTAAAATCTAGTATATTACTAGTGTGTAAAGGATAATAATTAAAAATTGAACATATTGTATTTATACCTGAAGCATCTTCTACAATAAAAGAACAAAGATTTCTATTATTTTCTTCTATTATTCTACCTATATTTAGATTTGATTGAATAATTTAAAGAACTTTTAAATCATTTATATGTAAATTAAATTTTAAATTTAATTTAACATAATTACGATCTATAGTAATTAAAAAATTACCTTCACCATGAGTAAATCCACTAAATCAGTATAAAAATTCATCATTTATATTTATTTTATAAAGATTTTCATCCTGTGAACGCTGCATAGCTTCACAATAATAATTACAAAATCCCATTTTATTTTTAATGCCTGATACATAAATAAACCATAATAAAATTATGCCTGAGTTAACAAGACATAGATAGAGAATCATACCTATTTTACTTCTCAGTAAAAATTGGACTATATCTTCATCTTTTCAAAGATGTCTGGCATGTAGTCTCTGAAGATCCTAGGTGGCAATAAGTATAGATAAACTTAAATACTCTTTAGGTTACCTGCTGATTGTCTTAAAAATTTAAGGGTTTCCAGCAATTTAGCCGGATTTAAAGAACACATTATGCTATATGTTCTATGGAATCAAAAGCTTCTAATACATTAGGTGTATAGTGCATAGCTAAAGTTACACCTGTAACTATTTGTATACCTAAACACAGACCTAATAATGAACCAAAATTTCATAAATAACTTATATTAGACGGTTGAGGTGAATCAATTAAATATGAATTTAATATATTTAATAAAGGACGGTTTTTTAAAATTCTCATAAAAAAATTTAAATATTTAAACTTTATTCTTATTTTATATATCTTTTTTTTTACTAATTTAAACTATAAACAAATAAAAAATTTTTCTTTATTTTTTTTTTTAACTAGTTATACTAAAATAAAAAAGAAAATAAATTAAGCAAATGATGTAAAAAACATAAGAGATAAAATATTACATAATTGTAATAATTGATCAGGTATAAATATAAATAAAAGAATAATTAAAGTTAATACAGATATAGTAAGAGAAAGATAAGAAGATAAAGGTAATTTATTAATATCATCCTCAGGTATAGATTTAAATATAATATTTTTTCATTCATAAGAATGTATATCAAAAAACATAATTTTTACTATATTTAAATAATAAACAGCACCAATAACACTAGTAAAAACGGCTACTAAAGATAAAAAAATAAAACCATCTTGTAAAGCTGCAGATAAAACCATCTGTTTAGCAAAAAATCCAACAAGAGGTGGAATACCAGCAAAAGAGAATAATGTAATAGCTAAACTTAAAGCTAGTGTTTGGTTTACATAAAAATAACCTTTTATTTGACTTAATAACTGTATAGGTGAGTTATTTTTATCAATTAAATTAATATTGATGTTATAATTATCAAATATTTTTTTATTCTCAAAAAAATATAAAGTATAACCAATAGTAATTAATAAAAAAAAAGCATTTAAATTAGAAATACTATATTGTATTAAATAAAAAATAAAAGATTGTATAGATTCAACACTATTAATACTTAAAGCTAATAATAAAAAACCTACATGAGAAATAGTACTATAGGCAAATAATCTTTTAATTCTAAATTGCGTTAAACCCATAACTGTACCTATTATTAAAGATAATAAACTACTAATTAATAAACTATAAGTCCAAGTATATTCAGTTAAAATATAAGTATTATTTGTAAAATGGACTAAATAAAATAATATAACTAAAATAGATATTTTTGGTATAATAGAAACAAAAGTAGTAACAATAGTAGGTATACCATCATAAACATCTGGAGATCAAAAATGGAAAGGAGCTGCAGATATTTTGAATAAAAAACCTATAGTAATTAATAATAAACAATAAGGTATATATGTAGCAATATTAGAAATATATAACATATCTCCTTGAATTATATTGGATATATTAGTAATTATATAAAAATTATCTAAATATGTTGTACCAGAATTAGCATATATTAAACCTATACCTAATAAAATGAAACTAGATGATAAACCACCTAATAAAAAATAAGTTAAACCTGAAGATGTGGATGATTCTGAATTTCTATAAATTGTACAAAGTAGATATAACCCATAACTTTGTAATTCTATAGATAAATATACTGAAACTAAATCATTACTTGATATTAATAATAAACTACCCATTATTATAAATAAGATAATCAAAGTATATTCGATTATTCCATATTGTTCTCCTTTTTTTATTATATTAAAATAATCTTTTATATATTTTTTTAAAGTTAATGTATAATATTTTATTACAGTTCTTGGAAAAAAACTTGTTAAATTTAATATCAATAAAGTAAGTGTAATAATTAATATATGAAATACACTTGTTATTGAAGATATACTAAACAAACCTCCAAAAAGTCCTATACCTGAATCTAAATATGTAACATATAAATTAGTATAACTTAAAAATAAACAAAAAATTAACATATTAATTCCAATTCTAGAATAATATAAAGAAATATCTCGCCTCGGTCCGAGGGAATTAGATAATAATAAAGAAAAAATAGAAGTTAATAACATTCTAAAAATAAAATTTTTGTTTAAAGTAACTTTAATGCTTAAATTGCCAATCTTTTATATATAAATCTAATATTACTTGTTAAACCTTATAAATTAAGATAAAAAATTAAATAAAAAAAATTTTTTATTGATTTAACTTTTATTATAAGTTTTATTAAAAATAGTAAAAATAGTAAACAATAAAAGTAATAAAATATTACCATCTATAAAACTAAAATAAAATAAAGAGACATAAGAAAAAAAACCTATTAAAATATATAAACCGTAAGATGTTATAATACCTGTACTTAAGCTACCAATATTATTACTTAAAGCTAAAAGACTTTTTTCTAAACCATAAGGTCCTATAAGTTCAACAGAACCTTTATCAAGAACTTTAGTAGTTTGACCACCTAACTTTAAAACAAGATCAGTAATATAATTATTATAAAAAAGTTCTATAAGAAATCTTTGATTAAAGAAACTAAATAAATTATAACCTATTTTAGTATATTTAAATTTAATAATAAATAAACCAAAAAATTCTGAAAAAAGTAAAGAAATAAAACTTAAGCTTATAGTAAGAATAAAAGGTAATAATTTAAAGAAAGTAGCAACAGCAAATTCAGTATCTAACATACATTCATGTAAAGGATGAATAAATAAACTATTATCAGAAAAAAATCCAGTACCTAAACCTATAAACAAATCTTTAGTTAAATAACCAAAAAAAATAGAAAAAACAGCTAATATAATTAAAGGTAAATTAATAAATAAATCACCTTGATCAGCTTTTTTATAAGTAATTAAAGGTCCATTAGGATTAGTTAAAAAAGTTAAATATAAAACTTTTACTGAATATAGTGTAGTAAACATAGCACCAAGAGTAGCTAAAAAATAAACAATAATACTAGATAAATAAAATTGACCATAAGCAGATTCTAAAATAAAATCTTTAGAATAAAATCCTGTCATAAAAGGAATAGCTGCTAAACTTAAAGAAGCTATTAACATGACTGAATAAGTTAAAGGTAAAAAAGCCTTTAACCCACCAAATTTTCTAAAATCTTGGTTATCTGCTACTGAGTGTATAATAGCACCTGCACCTAAAAATAAAAGTGCTTTATAAAAAGCATGATTTACTAAATGAAATAAGGCTATATTATAGGAAGATAAACCAATTGCTATAACCATCATACCTAATTGCTAAAATTACTATTATAAATAATATAACGTAATTTGGACCATTTCTTTATTAATCTTGATAATTTTCTCATCTATATTTAAATTTAATTCATTCATTAAATTTTTCAATATTATCACTTTTCCTATGTAATATCTTTGAATAATATTCTTTTATTAAATTAATTCTTTTTATTTTTTCTGTTCTTAAAGGATATTTATTGAAATAATTATCTATTAAGTTAAACAATTCTGATTTTCTATAAATAACATATTTAAATGCTTCTAGCTTAGGACTACTAATATTTACTTTTCCTCCATAAATATCTATTAAAGGTTCCAATAAATATTTATTTTTTTGAGTTACACTAATAAAAACTTGTCCAGATGATTCACTGTAATAGATTGAACCGTCACTATCTATAAACCCACTTAATCATCCATTATTAAATGTAAGTTTATCTGAATATTTTAAGATTATATTAAATTTTATACAAAGCTTATTCATTTGTAATAAACGTGTAGGATTTCTAATTAATCCATTTATATCATTTATTAATTTTATTAAACCAGCTTTATTTCTTAATTTATATTTAAAAGCATAGCTATTTGAAATTGGTTTAATTGATCCTCCATATTTATCTTGTATTAAATATAAAGCTTTTTTATCCCTCGCATCCATAGTTATTTCACAACTATTATATCCATTTTTAGATAATAAAAAATAACCGTCACCATCTATCAATCCTGCTAATCATTCTTTGAAATTAATATCCTCAGGTTTATTCTTTTTATATGTTAAATTATTAGTATTTACATTTGTAGATATATTTCTATTAAATACTAAATTATAACTATTTAATAATGTATAGGATGATTTGTAAATATTAACTTTACTTACAGTAACTTGCTTTTTAAATATAGAAATTTTTGAGATTAAATTAAATATATTTAATTTAATAAAGATTAATATCAAACGTATGGCCTCTGAGATTCCTACTAACTTACTGATAATATTAAATTTTCATCTTATTAACACAGATAAATTCTTATGATATAACCTTATAATGGTAGATGAATTAAAAAACTTAACATTATAGTGATTATATAAATAATCACGAGCTTTGGTTATCTGCGAATTAATTATATTATATATAACCTCTACGCATATAGTTTGATGTCTGAATATATTTGAATGAATAATATACTCTTGAGCCAATTGACTCATAGTAGAATAAGCTATAACTTTCTTAATATCTTGTTGAAACAAACCTATAACTGAACTAAATACAGTTGTTATCGCCCCTACTCATAAACATAGTAATAAAACAGTAGAACTGTATTCTATTATTGGTGAAGATCTCATTAATAAATATACACCAGCTGTTACCATTGTTGCAGCGTGGATTAAAGCAGACACTGGTGTAGGTCCTTCCATAGCTTGCGGTAATCAAACATGAAGACCTATTTGAGAACTTTTAGCCATAGCTCCTATTAATAAACAAATACCTATTAAAGTAATAATATTATTATTTAAATAAGGAGCTAAAGAAAATATTGTTGAATAATTTATATTACCAAAAGATCATATAATTATAAACATACCAATCATTAAAAAACAATCTCCTACTCTATTAGTTAAAAAAGCTGAAATAGAGCTTTGATTTGCTGCTATTCTAGTAAATCAAAAATTTATTAATAAATATGAGCAAACTCCAACACCTTCTCAACCTAAAAACATCAATAAATAATTATTAGCTGTTACTAAAATAATCATCATAAAAGTGAATAAACTTAAATAGCTGAAAAATCTTTGATTGTGCTTTATGTCAAATTTATCATACAATTGATTTATTAGTATTTAATTACTAACAAAAGTTATTTATTTAAAATTTTTCTATTATTACCTTCTCTCTAATTAAAATTATATCTTTAACTGTAATATGTGAACTATTTATCAAGAAATTCTAAATTTATACTCAGAAAAAATAATTTTATAGTTTTATATCAATTCTAGATTATTGATTAAAAAAAGGAATTATTATATTACTAATATCAACAAAGTCAACTATTGACAAACTAACTCCAGACTATATTTGTTTATCTTTTCTGAACTAAAAAATTAAACCTTTTCCTTTTTTAAGATATCAATAAGGTTAAGATATTATAATTATATTTGAGAATGTAATTTACTTTTGATTTATTGGATACCTAGATCAAAATTTTCTTCATCTTTATCAAAACCAGATATTCAAAGAAGATCCTTATTAACATCTTTATAATTACATCAACAGGAGTATATCCTGCTAATTATAATTTTTATGTTTAAGATAAACTTTAAACCATTAATACTTTAATATTTATTATTTAATTTAAATCTTATACAATGAGCTTTAAAAAGTTCTCTTCCTTTTTTTTAATAATCCATTGATATTAAAAACGGATATTTTTCGAAATGAATATTAAGTTTATTTAAATCATTAATTGAATCTATTTAATAATTAACTCTTTCACAGTTTCGAGCTAAATCTATAGAATCTACACCACCTTTAGTGTAATATATAATATAAATTAAGGTCTTTTGTCTGTAGACTTAATTGAAATTACAAGTGTACATATTAACCTAATTTATATATTCTATTTATATTTATTATTATACTAAACGAATTCTCTATTAAACCAATTTAGACTCTAGAATAAATCCATATGGAAATATAAGAAAAATTTTTTTTATTAAACCATTATTGTTTAGATGGGATTTTGACAAAGGAATTTCAACATTGTTGTATGTTGAAACCGAGTTTATACCTCTATTTCTTTCGAAATCCTTTAGAGTACACCTTAAATCTATTTAAATTCTATTAATAGATTAACTGCCGTCTACTCGTTGCTCTTTTACAACCATGTTATTTATTATGCTTGATTTAGATCCGCGATAATCCATTTGGTTTTCACCAATCTTAAGGCTTGTTACCTTACCTGAATAATTACTTCAGCCACTGGTAGTTTTTCAATTACAGCTTGGTACCTTAAGCTTTAGGAGTTCCCCGGAGTTTGACAGTTTATCCCCACAGTTACATATTCCCCTCTTATATAACCTCAAGGATCATGACTCATATAACCTATAGAATATATGTGAACTAAACTTGAAACAATTAACACAGGTATAAGCATAGATACAGTTAAGCTATCATAATAAAACCCTCAATAAACATTAAGAGATTCTGAATCAATTCATCTTATTAAATCTATAGTTACAGGTATATTATTATAACCTACTTCTATAAAAGCTAATAAAGCAAAAAAAGTTGTTATTATAATAGAGCTAGATGTAATTAATTGCGCTCCTTTAGTTCCCAAATTTCTACCAAAAAAACCTGAAAATATTGAACCTAATAAAGGTAAAATAATTATAACTAAATACATTATGAATATTGTATTGCTATACTTCCTCTTAATCTATAAAAAGCTACTAATATACCTAAGCCTATTGCAGATTCTGCACCAGCTATAGTTATTACATATATAGCAAAAGTTTGACCTAAAATATCATCAAAATTTAATGAACTTATTAATATTAAAAAAGTAATAGACAATAACATAATTTCAATAGAAATTAACATTAATATAATATTTTTTCTATTTAAAACAAAACCTAAGATTCCTATTAAAAATAATATTAATGAAAGATTCATATTATTGCTTCATATATAAGATTTATGTATATAAAAAAAAATTTCTTTTTTAATGGTTTAGTACTATAATTATTTTTATTAATATATTATTTATTATATTAATCGCTCATTTGGTCACGTAATCATAGTAAAAATTTTTTTAAACTTACAGATTGTATTGCTATAGGCATAGAACTATGTAATATACCACAAATTTCTGAACATTGTCCGAAATAAGTTCCTTGTCTATTTAAATAAACAGAAGATTGGTTTAATCTTCCTGGATATGCATCACACTTAATTCCTAAAGAAGGAACAGCAAAAGAATGTATAACATCTGCAGCTGATACTACGAATCTTGTGTGTGTTAATTCAGGTATAATTACTCTATTATCTACTTCTAACATTCTTAATGTACCTTCTTCTAAATCTGCATCTGGTACTATATAAGAATCAAATTCTATAAATTCATTATCCACATTTGTAAAATCAGGATATTGATAACTTCAATATCATTGGTGCATTCGACTGTACATTAAGCATTAAATAAATTAACACCCACAAGTGACCCAGTCTGTTGCAATATACAAAAAAAAATAAACTGTATACTGACAGTCTTGTATTATTAATCCTGATTACAATTAATAATATTTTAACTGTTTTCACTTGTGTCGCCAAAGGAAAAATGATTTTCCTTTAAGTTCCCTGTAGAGAACTTATAAATATATAAATATTTTTTACTAATATCACTCATAATATTAACCAGTCTATAAACTAATTTATATATTTAACGACTATTATATATATTTTTTTTTGATTTATTAAAAGAACTTATTACTTTGCCAATATATTATTAAATATTAATACCTAATTTATAATACATAGAATTATGCATATATGGTAAAACTATTTTTATTAATTTAGGTACAGATTCTTTTTTTATATAAACAGAAGATTGAACACCATTTTTTAAAATTTGCATACTACAATCAAGATCATAAAGTTTTTTTAATAAAAATACTAAAAATTCAATTTCGTCTAAACTAAAATTATAAGTAGAAATTCGAACATCTGGATTAGCTCAACCTCCAACATCCATTATTCAAACAGTTAAAGCTAATGGTGTTAAATATTTTTCTAATTCAGGTTTTATTCTTTTTTTTCCTTTACGATAAAACATATCATATATTCAATTAAAACTTCTAAATGTAAAAGTATTAAATTCATAACCATAATATTCTTTATTTTGATTTTTTAATAATCTAGAATATTTTCTAGGTTTTAAATTTGAACAATATCCCTTAGTATAAAAAAAATTATATAATCAAAATAAATACTCTTTATGTACAATACTTTGTTTATAACAGAATCTTGTCCCTTCTACAGATCTTCTATTACCATAAGAATCTCCTAATAAAGAACCAACTAATACTGATATTATATCTTCATTGTGTGGTCCTATTCTTTTGGAAGCTTTAACTTTAGTATGAAAAGATCTTATATTATTATTATTTAATCTATTTACTAAATCTCTTCTACCGTTATAAAAGCCTTTTATTGTACCTAAACCCGGTAAACTATGTATTAGTTTGGTGTTATTGGCTAATTCCATATTGGAATTTTTTATGTTAACCTGAGTTAAGTTAGATATTAAAGTAATATTTTTTTCACCTGAATAGGTATCTTTTATTTTTTTTAATATATATAATGTAAGGCCACCTAAAAAGAAACCTTCTCCATATATAACCAATGATGGATCCATTACTTCATCCATTAAATATAATAATTTAAAAGATGGGAATGCAATAAGAATCAATATTACTGCTGGTGTTATAGTTCAGATTAATTCTATTAACGTACCATGATTCATATATTTATGTGATATCACAGATTTTGTTGCTTTAAAAGTTTTTATTATAACTACCATCATTCATGTTACAGTAAATAATATTATAGCTAAATAAAACATTATATTATTATGTAATTCTTCAATTCCTTCCATTTGAGGAGTAGCACTATCTTGAAAATATAAACCTCAAGGACTTGGTGCATCTAAATCACTATTTAAATTTACCTCTTTATTATTTATATAATTCTTAATACTATCTATTATATAAAGGCATGAGAAGTTAATATTACTAAAAAAATTTGTCATATAAATTTATTATCAAATAAATTTCTTTCTATTTTTAATTTCACTGAAAAAATTTTTTTATTTTTTCTTATAATACATTAATTCGTATAAAATATAAAACTTATTATATTTTTATATTAATTTATTTTATTTTTTTTTACTAATTTATATATATATATATATGTGTATATATATTAATAAAGATTAATGACTAATTAAATGTTTATTATAATAACTGATTATTATAAACTAAATTAATTTAACTAATTAAAAAATAATTTTTTATTATATCTTCAATAAATAAGTCTTTATGTCTTTTTATAAAATAAATTATTAATTAAATTTAAATAATTAGCTTAATTTTTTTTTTATACATAATATTAAACTGTATATGAATAAAAAAAATAAGGTGTTCAGGTATTTACTTTTCGAAAAATTAAGCTACGTATAATAATAAGAAAGCCATCATTAAAGCAAATAATCCTGTTGCTTCTGCAAAAGCAAACCCTAATATAGCGTATGCGAATAATTGTCCTTTTAATGAAGGATTTCTAGCAACACCTAATATTAAAGCACCAAAAACAACACCTATTCCTACACCAGCACCAATTAAACCTGTTGTAGCTAATCCTGTTCCTATTATTTTTGCAGCTTGTATCATTTTTTTTTTTTTTTACATTCAATGAGGTCACCTCAATTTGTTATTATCCATAAAAAAGAATTAAAAATTGGCGAATACTAATTTAAATATCCTATTGAGAATGCTATTAAGGTGAATCGAACACCACTACAAATATATTTATATTTGTATAAACCTCTGTTAATAACGTATATATATATATATTTTAGTCTTAAAAATATATAAAGAATTTATCTTATTAGCATGGACTATTTTCATTATAAAAGTTCCCAAGATGAATCGAACATCTATCAAAATATTAACAGTATTTTGCTCTACCGTTGAGCTATAGGAACTATAGTTACTTAATTAATTAAGTAATAATATATATATCTACATATATATATATTCTATACATATTAGTTAAAATATAGAAGGAAAAAAAAATTATGTTATATTTTTGAGATAAAATAATTATATTAATTTAATTTAAGATTAAATTTAAAATATAATTTATTTATGCTTATATGAAATTTTTAATTTATTATATTCATCAATTTTATTTCCTAACACTGAAACATATTCAGAGTTATCTAATTTAAGTACTTTTTCTATTACGGAACCTTTTTTTAATAAATCTTCAATACTATCACTATGATTACTTATTAATCTATCAAGAATACCAATTCTTTTACTAATATTACTAGCCTCATTATCAGATATACCTTGTGGAACATCTATTTCTAGATTCCCACCTGAATCAGTTATTACATTAATATTAGTTTGTAGAACTATATTATTAAATTGTTCTACAAAATTACCTAATTGAGGTATTAATATATTTAAATCACTAACAATATTAGTCATATCTAAACCGGAATATAATGTACAATTTATATAATCATAAGGTTTCGGGATATATTTTGAAGAGGTTATATAAATTGGAATATATTTAATAATAAGATTTCCTCGTAAATAAATTAAAATTAGATTGTAAAGGTAAACTTACAAATGCATGAGGTTTAGGTGGGCTTGTTAAGCATCACTCTAAAGAATTATTATTTCTATTAAATAAAGTTTGAAACAAATCACTAAAATATTGTGGAGTTAATCAAGGATATCTTGAAACAGGAGCTCCTTGAGTTAATTGTATATATAAAATATTTAAAAAATATCAAGTAGCTACAACACTTATAATAGAACCAAAACTACTGATTAAATTTCAACCTGCGAAAGCATCAGGATAATCACTAATACGACGAGGCATACCTTGTAAACCTAAAAAATGTTGAGGGAAAAATGTAATATTAACCCCTATAAATAAAACTCAGAAATGAACTTTACCGGCAAATATATTATAAGATAAACCTAATAATTTAGGTATTCAAAAATATCAACCACTAAATAAAGCAAAAACAGCACCCATACTTAAAACGTAGTGAAAATGCAATTTATATAAATTGTGGACTGTCTCTTTACCTGTAATAAGTATACTATTTATCCTTATATAATAAATATTTATTAACAAAAGGTACTTTATATCATAAAGGATTCTGATATCTAATTCAATCTATAACAAAATCCGAATATATTTTATGTTCTAAACTATATTTAGGATATGTTTTATATTTTCTAATTTCCATAAAAGATTTAATTTTAGTTACTCTATAAAATTTAATATCACAATATAATCTATTATGCATAAAATAATCATAAATAAATAGCATACTATTAACATTTTGAAATTTAATTGCAATAGATGAGTAGTCTTTAGAGTTATTTAACTTAGAAGATTTTTTACGTTTAATAATAGTTGGTTTACAGTTTAATATAGTATTATTAAAATTTAATTTAGATGTATATTCATTATATTGGAATTCTAAATTACATTCTATTCTATTACCAGCATAATTAAATACTATACTTCCATCAGTATCAACTAAACCTGAAAAATATGGATCATATAATCCTATATTATAATTTGCTTCAATATATTTTATATTATACAAATTACAAGCTTCTCTAAAATTAGGTACTTTAAGTCTAATTAAACCATTAATCTTATTAATAATATACATCATATTTTCTTTAGTAGAAACTATATATATTGAATAAGGTTTATTTTTATCATTTATTATTTTACCTATATGTAAATAATTTTGTATATGTCTTAATATTCTAATATCTCTATTATGTAATTTTATTCTAATTTGTTTAAGAACTTTTATCTTATTAATAGGATTTTTTCTAATATCAAAGTTACCATCACCATCTATAACACCAGCAAATCAATTTCAAAATTTATAATCTTCAATTTCAGGTAACTGACGTACAGTCTCTGAGAATCCTTTACAGTTTTCTGCTGATTTTGTATCCATTAATTCATAATTAATAGTATTATTGTTATTTTGACTATTTAAAAGAATATAATTCTTACTAACATCTAGGTTATAAAGATAAAACGTATAAATAAATAGTAAACAATAAACAAAAAATACAGTTTCCAGCATATAGTCAGTTTCAAAATAATTAAAAATTAAAGAAAAATTATTTAGGCCCATTTGAGCAACTACATAATAAGTCTCTATATTAAACCCAGGTCACCCTGAGGATCGGACTATAACTTATCTAATTATTTAACTTAATAAATTTTCGACTGCCACGTTTAGTCTCTACGGAACCTACTCAATAGAAGTAAAAATTACTTTTATTTTTGGTTTCCACGGTATTATCTAGTATTTTTTTTCTTACTATTGGCATTTCAATAATAAGTAATATATAAATATACAAAATATCTCTATTATAAAAGTAGCAATTATTTGATTAGTTTTAGATGAGATATTAACAAAAATAACCTTATGAGAATCCATAGATATAATTAGGATTTAATTCTATTATTTTGTTATTTTTAGAATCTAAACTTGAATCTAGTCTATATATCAGAATTAAAAAATAACCCCTATAAAAATATATTTTGCATATTTATAATTACAATCATAATTATTATTATTAAAATAAATAAAAAATCTATTATAATAAATTTTTTCATGATTAATTAAAATCTAGACTTCACCGTTAGCAATATAAATATATTACCGAAAAAGTTATTGACTTTTTCACGGTGGCAAGACCACATGACACTTATTTAATTTTTTGTATTCATTTACGGAAAGATTCTGCTTTCTCTCCTAATAAAGGATAGTTATTTAAATGATTCATAATTGTTATTAATGTTTCTTTTTTATATATTTCTATACAATAAAAATTACGACAGGATTTTCTAACTATATTAGTAGCACCTAAATATTCTTTAATAGCATTGATTAAATAAATATCATTCTTTTGTCCTATAGAAAAAGAATGATTATTACTTTTTCTAATAGAAAAACAACCTTCAGCTTCTACTAAACCGGAAAATCAACCTTTAAAGTAATTAGGTAAAGTTATAATACCTTTTTCAACTCTAAATATATCTGAATTTATAATAGATTGTTGATAATTATATTTATTATTTCTATTTAATAAATATCAATCCATTGAATTTATTAATATACATTGTTTCAAAAATTTAAGTTGACATATTTTTTTTGAGGTTAAAGGAGGATAAATATCATAAATTTTAATTATCTCTTTAATAGTTTCTTTTTTATTAACTACTCAAATAACATCTTTACCTTTTCCTGTTATAAGTACACTTCCTCCTATTACTTTGGCAATTTTTATTAACATATTATAGTTTGATGTTAGATTAGATAATTTGATAACAAGTCTATATTGTAACGACTGTTTACGTCAATGATTTACTTGAATACTACCTTCACCATCCATTAAACCAACTCAAAACATTTTTATATATTCTTCATCATTAATTAAATTATTTGTAATTTCTATACCATCACTTTTCAAACTATCTTTATTATTTTTTTCAAACATAGTAGTCACAGTATGAAATAAAACTAACATAGTGTAACTACCTATAAGTATTGTATCATGGAAAGCAATATCTAATGAAGCATTAGCTAAAACAACACCACTTACGAATAAAAATTCATTAATCTAATAATCTTTCATAGCTAAAGATATAATTATTATACTCAGCATCTAGTTTTCCAACATAAGAACGTCCCTTAATTTTATTAATTAAACAGTAAACACCATATTTATCTTTTTGTTCTTTTAAAATATTTACTCTGTCTTCCTTAAAATTATTATATGTTTTTAAAGGATTTAAATCTTTGATTTTATCTTTTTTTCAACATTCAAAGTAGAATAAAATTGAATATTTTTATTATATGAAAAACTAGAATTACATAAAATAATTAATGAATTTTTATTTAATGGACTATATCTTCATATATTTATATTATATGGACTACGTTTAGTCTCTGAGGTACCTACTAGGATATTTTTATCTATCCGTAGGTTACCTGCTGATTGTTCAAAATTATACATTTTCACTGGATAAAAACTTAACCCTAGTAGTATAATTGTCAGAAATTTCCAGCATATGGTAGTCTTTAAAGGGAGAGCCAAGTGGTTTAATAACCCTCCAATAGTAAACATAACAACAAAACCTAAAGCAAATAACATAGCAGGTGTTAAATGTAAAGAACCACCATAACATGTAGCTAATCATGAAAATATTTTAATACCTGTAGGTACTGCTATAATTAATGTAGCAGCTGTAAAATATGCTCTTGTATCTACATCTAAACCAACTGTATACATGTGATGACTTCAAACAACAAAACCTAATACACCTATAGACATCATCGCATAAACCCGTCCTTCAGACTTTGGCCTTAATTTAATATACAAATATTTTATTCCTCTCCTGCTAAATCATAAATAGAACTAATATTATCTGATGTAATATCATCATTAATATCTTCTTTAGTTTCTTTAGGATTATTTTGAGCGTTAGATTCTTTTATTAATGAATCAATATAGAAATCATATTTAAATACAGAAAGACAAAATTCATTATATGTATTTTTACTTTCTTCACGGTGTTTAATACCTTTAGCTAAATACTCATCCTCTAAACCGGGAAAAAGATTTAATTTACCTTCTTTAATACCTTCCTGAAATTTATCATGTCTGGCTTGTAAAGATTTTTGATACGTTACTGAATCACCCAGAAAAAAATCATTCATTTTTTTCTGATCTTCATTAGTAGCCGAACCAGGTTCCTTTGATAAAATGGGACTAACTTCCTCAAGACGTTTTCCTCTTTCAGTTCCACATTTCGCAGCTAAAAAATAATCTTCCTTTTTATAAGATTCACTAGCATCCTTTGCTACAAAAGTAAGAAATTTATCCTCATTTTCTGCAGCTTCAAAATGCTTGTTTAAAGGTTTTTCCACTGTTCCTTTAAAAGTAATTATATTTTTATCCATATTTTGGGTCCTTATTTGCATGATTATTTTCTTTTACAAATCTTAAATTGCACACGAAGCTTTATATATTTACGAAAAAAAAAAAATTGGTACGCACGAAACTATAAATACGAAAAAACTGGTGCACAAACTATAAATACGAAGAAGAAAAAATATTTGTATCTTAAAATTTATATATAATAAATTGATTTATTATATATAGACCGAGCTATCCTATCTAATTAATTATTTATAAAACAAGTAATTATAAATAAACCTATTTCTAGGCTACTAAGAGCACACCTTAAATATATTAATATATCCAGTACCGTCTGCTCGTTGCTCTTTTATCCTATAAAGGAATTTAGATCCGCGATAATCCATTCACTATTTTTTAGTAGATAATTAGACTTATTACTATCTCCAATATGATTAGTATTGGCCCATTATTAGTTACCTATTAATGTTAGTATCTAATTCTTTAGGACTTCCCCGGAGTTTGATACTGATGGACAAATATACTTGCTCAAGGTATAATTAATATCCCTAAATAACCAAAAACATTTTTGCTTGAACTAGCTGAAATAACAGTACTAATTATACCAAAACCAGGTATAACTAATATATAACAATAACTTTGATTAATATAATAGTTATCTATATAGATAATCTATTATAATTAATACCCAAAATCTTTTTTATAATCTTGATAGGACTTTATCTTAAACTGTATTATCATTTTTATCTAATCTATTCATTGTACCTTTTAATTTAATAATTTTATTTATACTTTGTTCATTTAAGTGTTCTTTATTTTGTATTATTAAATATACTTTTCTTCATTTTAAAAAATTTATATGTTTATTAGATAATAAATGAAAATGATCAAAATAATTGATAACTTTAATAGCAGAACCAAAACTAGTAGATCCATAATAATATGTATCTTGATTCTTTCTATAACCTATATTACCACCTAAAAATTCTTTTATTAATAGTAATATAGTATCTTTTTTTTGATCTATTTGAAAATTCAATTTAATTTCTTTTTTATTTCTAGTATTAGAATCAATTATTTTTACTTGAAAACTAGCACTTGCATCAGAAAAACCAGCTAATCAATGATTTTTTAAACATTTATCTGAATTTAATTTAACTGAATTTTTTAAATCAATAAAATTTTCATGATTTAATATATTTTTTTGTATTTGATTTAATTTATTTTCCGTTCTAATTTTACCATTAATTAGTTTAATTACTCATTCTAAACCTTTTTTAGATGCTATAACTAAATTATAAGCATTTTTCGCTTTAACTTTTCTAACATTACCATATCCTAATTTTCCTTTTATAAAAAAAGCTAAAGAAACATCTAATGAATGAAATACAATAATTAATTGTTGTTTGGTACTAAAATGACCACCACCATCTATTAAACCAGCTAAATAATGACCAAATTGATCATTATTTAAAGGTTTTAAATGAGTAGGTACATTATTAGATATAGATTTTATATTTTCTGTACATATTACAGTTTTGTTGCGAAAAGTCTCTGAGGTTCCATTCATAAGAATGTTACCTGCTGATTTACTTCATTGTTTTAAAATTGTTACGATATTTTTAAAAATAGTGTATTTAAAACTTAATATCGAAGTAATCCCAGCATATAGCAACGTTATGAAGCCTATATTTTTAACTTCAGGGTGACCAAAAAATCCAATTTCATATCATATAAATATATTTCACTCTTTACTTATATAACCTTAGTAATACTAAGCATTTTAAATTTATATTTAAAATAGAAATTCGACTGTACATTAAGCAGCATTTCAGCTACCCACCGGTGATGCAGTCTGTAGCGGTCTTTTAGGAAACCGACGGTCTTGTTCTGAGTAAATTTTGACCGTTCCACCAGCATAGCTTTTATTAATTATTGTTTTTTCCTAAAAATTACACAATATATTTAAATAAAAACTAGAGTTTTGGTATGCTAAAAATAGCATTTATTAATAAAAGTCTTATATAGTTTTACATCTGCTCTTATTAATTTAATAGTTTAAACTAAACCAAACCCTTTATTCCCATTATTTTATCTTTTTATTTATTTCTTTACTAAGATTTAATAATTCTAATCTAGTTTCATTATTTAAATGATCACCTTTTACTAATCTTTCATGAATTAATTTTCACTTTAAAAAACTTTTTTTTTTATTAGTATTAAGTAAAAATTTATCAAAATAATTAAACATTTCTTTACAGTTTTTAATACCATTTATTCTAAGTTCTCAAATATTTTCTGCATGATGCGGAACAACAATTCCTTTTGCGTTTACTTTATCAAAAATATTTTTAATATGTTCTAATACTACTACATTCGCTTCTCACTTTTGAATCAATATATATCTAAATCTAAAACCTTTAGTTTTAGATAATATAGAACAAGTAAAACAACCTTCTCCATCTGTAATACCTGATATTCAACCATCATTTAAACTAGGAAAAATAGTAGTATTTAAAGGTAATATAATTTCCTGCTTATTTTTTATACTTTTCTCATTAAAAGAAGCTAAAAAAGTTAAAAATCTTGCATTTCTAGTAGGAAAAACCATGTTACCATTAAACAATAAACATAATAAATATAAATTTTTATAATCTTGAATCACAAATCTATGAGTATTTTGTTTAGTTGATTGTACTATTACTTTACCAAATCCTAGATTATTTTTAATAAAGTATAAAGATTCTACATCCGAACTAGATTGAGTAATAATAAAAGACAAGTCGCTTCTTTTACCTACTATAAAAGAACCTTCCCCTTCTGAAAACCCTATAAATCATTCTAAAAATTTTTGATTTGGTAAAGGAGAGTAAGGAAAATATTCTTTAAACTTAGTTAAAAATAGATTAAAATTAAATGTATTCTCAGTTATATTAACATATTTAATAAGAATATATAAAAGACAATGGATTATTAATATAGTTAAGAATAGATGTTGATATAATATAGGATCACCTCCTCCAGCTAATTCAAAGAAAGATGTATTAAAATTTCTATCAGTTAATACCATTGTAATTGCAGCAGCAAGAACAGGTAATGATATTAATAATAAAACAGCTGTTATTACAACAGCTCAACCAAATAAAGCTAATTTATGTAATTTAATACCAGGACTTCTCATATTCATAATAGTAGATATAAAATTTATAGCACCTAATAAACTACTAATACCACTTAAGTGTAAAGCAAATATTGCTAAATCTACACTAGGTCCACTATGACTTTGTATTCCTGCTAATGGAGGATAACAAATATGTTGGTAACTTCAATTATCGTTTGAACGATTTTTTATCGTTACACTCAGTAAATCTCTTTACTGTTCGGACTATACTTTCATCTTAATTATTAGATTTCTAACAGATTTTTTCGTATTTTTCTAATAGTATCTCTTATATTATACAATTTTTCGTAATTTCCTTTATTTTTTATGTAAGATCTAGCTCAGATTCTATATTCTAATGATTTTACTCCTTTCATTGTATCTTTAAAAAATACTATTATGTTTTCAATAGCTCTTGAATTAGTGGTATCTAAAATATAATGATTATATATTTCTATATATCTAACAGGATTATTAATATGAAGCATCAAACCTATTCCTTGTAAAACAATTTTATCTGATTTTTGTATTATACCAAAACCATGTACTATTTTATTCGAATCTTTTTTTGTTAAGTAGAAACTACCCTCTGCTTCAATAAACCCAACTAATCAGCTTTTACTTATCACATTATTAAGTGAATTTACACTAATTAAAGGTAAACTTACATTTTTTCAAACAGGTGAAATATAACCAACACCAACCTTAGAGTTTTTAATTTCTAAAAGTTTAAAATTTTTATCTTGCTTATTTAAACTAAGATCTTTTAATATCACCAAAGCTTTTTTTAATTTTATATAATCAAAATATTTAGAGGTCAATAGAGGATATTTCTCAAATATAGGTAAAAGAATAGATTCTATTATCTTTCTATCTTTAATAAAATATTCCCCTTTTGTACCATCTTTTGTTATAGAACCTACTCCTAATTCTTTCTTAATATAATTTAAAACTCTTAAATTATATCTAGATTGAGTCAATTTAAAACTCAAACCTCATTTGTCTCCTTGATTAGTTATAGAAAAATTTCCGTTTCCATCTGTAAAACCTACTAACCATTCTTCAAATGATTCTCTATTAATCTTTTTTTTCTTAAGATGCTCTTCGTTAAGTCTCTGATGATTAGTAAAAAAACGTTTTTTTATTAATCAGGCGTATTGTCTCCTTGATATTCACATTTTTACATACGTATAATTTAATATTTGATCGTAGTAAATAAGATATATTAAAAATATACATGAGTAGTGAATTACATGTAATACTAAATAGTGTACTTGAAGATGTCCACGCATAGAGAAGAGTTTGCTCAAATTTATATCACTATAAATTAACTCCTTAATCCATTTAAGAGTTCAACCTGTACCTGCTCCATTTTCAATAGTAGTTGAAAAAATAAATAATAATAAACTAGGTATTAATAATCAAAAGCTTATATTATTTAATCTAGGAAATCTTTAACCATTTGACTAATTAATCAAACCTATATAAGAAGTAGTTTCCTACCCGGATGGACTATGTCTTCACTCTTAAATATAAGAGGCTTCGCGTATAGTCTCTGAGGATCCTACTAATAAATTTATTCAAAATTATTTTCGTTTCCTGCACATTCTTCCCTTGTATACAAAAGTATTACTACTAATTCAGTTGAAAATACAACTTTAGAAATATATATATATATATATATATATATTCCAATTAGGTGTCTATGTATCTGTTTACTGGTATAATTTATTACCATTTTTGAGAGATTCTATGCATATAGCGAAGTAATAATTAAAAAGTTTACACTTTTTAACGGCATTTCCCAATTTAGATATTATAAAAATAATAGTAATAATAATAATAAAAATAATTCTAAATTTAAGTAAATAGTTTATTTAAATGATCTCAATTGAAATAAATTCTTTTTGTATTTATACTATTTCTTATTAAATCTGTTTTAATTAAACCTTCTTCTGTATAATGTTTATTTTCAAGTATCAATATTACAATTTTCTTTCAATCTTTATAATCTAAATATTTAGATGAGAATAAAGGATATTCATCTAAATAATTTAATATAATATTTAAAGATAGTTTACTTGAGGCTGTAATAATATAATACTTGTTACCAGTAGATTTTTGTTTTTTAGTTAATAAACTACAATTAAGAAATTCAGCTATATTTGTTAAAACTTTTAAATAACTTTCTCCTGTAATAGGATCTAGCATCCTTTGTTCAATTCTTAATCTACAAGAAATTTTTCTTTTCTTTGCATTATTTTCTATTTTAGTATGCTGTACTGAAAAGCTACCTTCTGAATCAATAAACCCACTTAATCAATTATTATCAGCTAAATTACCTTCTTTAAAAGGTAACTTTTCAATATTTGCATTGTGATTTTTATTTAATCAATCAATCAATTTATATAACTGATGTATCTTAGGTGTTCTTAATTCACCATTAATTAAATAAACTATTTTTTTTAAACCTGTAACAGGTGAAATAACTAATACACAAGCCTTATTCTTAGGTTTATATCTAATAAATCCTGATCCTATTATATTCAATAATTTTTTTGCCAATGGTTCATTTTTTAAACCAAAAGTTATGCAAAATCTTGGATTATGTTTTTTTTTTTTATTAGGATTACTTATTCAAATATGACCATCACCCTCAAATAAACCTGCTAAATATGTTTTTAAGTTATTATTAAATTTAATACTTTTACTATTATATAAATTATTTTTAATATACCCTAGGATGTCCTTAGATTTTGCCATATCAGGACCTCCTATTAAAACAGGTAATAAAAAATTACCAAAACCACCTATTAAAGCTGGCATAACCATAAAAAAAATCATAAGTATCGCATGAGCGGTTATAACACTATTATAGAGTTGATTATCTGCTATGTATTGTACCCCCGGTCCTGATAATTCTAAACGTATTATAACAGAAAAAGCTGTACCTATCAAACCTGAAAATAAAGCAAATATTAAATATAACATTCCTATATCTTTTGCATTTGAAGATAAAAATCAACGCTCTCTTCACATTGTTATATTCATTATTTTATCTAGAATTGTATTTTTTTCTTCCTTTAGAATTGTATTTGTTTCTAGATACCTATAACCAGAGCTACTTATTGTAGGCTGATCCATACAAATTCTAAGTATCTCTTTTCTTTTTATTTAAACATATTATAATTTTTATTATAGAATTAAGTTAATATTTTTAATATTATTGTAATATTAAGATTGAATTACTTATTTTCCTTAAGAGATAAAAATAAATAAGAACATTTCTTATCTTAGATTCGAACTAAGATCTAAATATTAGAAGTATTCTGCTCTACCATTAAGCTAATAAGAATCAGATATGAGATGAATAATTATAATTTAGACTCTAAGAAAATTTATATTATGAAGATTAATTAGATATAATCTATTAAATTATAAGATACTCAATATATAAATTATTAATTTATATATTTATAAATACATATACCTGTTTAAGTTTAATACAAGTAAAAAACTTAATATTACATTCTATATTATATATATACTTGTAATTTATTTTTAAAAACTAACAAAAAAAATATATAAAAAATTTGTTTTTATTCTATAAATTATTAACATAAAACATGTACAAGATTTGAACTTATATCATTGTGTCCGTAGCACAGTATTCTGCCTTTGAACTAACATGTCTAAAAAAAAAATACAAATTATTTTTTGAAATAAAAAAGTTTTAAACTTTATAATTTAAATTAAACTATAATATATATTATTAGATTGTTCAAAAATACTAGTAAAAAAAAAGACAAGTATTTCTTTTATACTTGAACTGTTAGGGTTGGTACCTTGAATCGAACAAGGATATACTATGCCACATACAGCTGTTCTACCTATTAAACTATACCGACCTAAAATTTTATGTATGTAAAATTAAAAAATTGAAAACTCTATTATTTTACATAAGCCAGGAGAGAAATTCGAATTCTCATTCTTAATTCATGAAATTATTGTTCTACCTATTAAACTATCCTAGCTAAAAAAAAAATTATGTTGGAGCGATTCGAACACTCAATAATAAATACCAAAAATTTATGACTTACCTATTAGTCAACAACATAATATGGGTAACAAGACTTGAACTTGCAAAGTTAAAACTATTCCATCCTAAGTGGAACCTGGTTACCAAATTTCAGCATACCCATGAATATGAGCACAAGATAAAAAAGTTAAGTAAAACTGCTCGAAATAAGATTTGAACTTATAGCCTAAACATCTTCAGTGTTCCGCTCGACCAATTGAGCTTTTCGAGCTTTGGAGCTATCAGGAATTGAACCTGAATTGAGGACATGCAAAGTCCCAGTTTTACCAATTAGACTATAGCCCCTTAGTTAAATAATTTATTCTTATTGTATTAAATAAATTATATATAAAAACAAATTTTGAGCTTATTGTATAGCTTTTTTAATTATATAAATAATTAAAAGTTAAATATATTCTATAAATTTATTAATATATATAGTAATTAATAAATATTTCTCTTTATACATAATAAATAATATAAATTAATATTAATTATCCAAGGCACGATTTGAACGTACACGAAATCCATCACCTAATTTTAAGTTAGGTCTGTCTACCAATTCCAGCACTCGGATTAAAGAAAAATTTTTTTTTAGAATAAATAAATTAACGTAAGGCTAAAATGAGTCGAACATTTATAAAAGCTATCATGAGCAGCTGGCTTTACCATTAAGCTATAGCCTTTTAAAGCAAGTTTAGGAATTGCACCTAAATTATTGGATCATGAGTCCAATATGTTACTATTACATCAACTTGCATTTAATATATAAGAAATAGGTGATTTGAACACCTGACCTTTCGCGTGTAAAACGACAGCTCTACCGCTGAGCTAATTTCTTTCAACCCAAGAGAGATTTGAACTCTCGCACTAACAGTGAAAATGTTATGTCTTAACCATACTTGACCATTGGGTCTTTATACTATTTTTAGCCCAGTGCAAGTATCGCACTTACTTAAACCGATTACAAAACGGTTGCATTACTTTTATGCTAACCAGGCCTTAATATGGGTTATAATTAGTATTTTAGTTAATTAGTACTTTATGCCTCAAAACAATTAAGATTCTTACAACTAAAGCCTATGTAATAAAAAATACTTCGTAGTGTTCTACTACGTTTATAAGAGTATAGTATAGTAAGCTTCGCGCTTAAATGCATTCAGCACTTATCTCTAACTGACTTAGCTTTCCTGCCATGCTTAATAAACAATACTACTTAAGTGAAAATAGTCTAGGATATATATATATATATATATAATATCAAAATTAAACAACAGGTAAACCATAGATCAGCATACCCAACTCCTTTCGTACGAAGGGGCTATCTATATTAGACTCTAATTATCTCTAGAAGATAGAAACCATACTGTCTCACGACGTATTAACAATTATGTTATCATAAAGTAATTTAAACTTTATTTCAACAGATCACTCTGTTGTTCAGACTATGTCTTGTTACGATTATAAAAAAAAATTTTTTGTAGCAAACAAAAATATAATTTTTACTATTTTTAACTAATAAATCAAAAATTTTATTTTGTCTAAATAATTTTCGTATTTAAAATATGCCTCTTTGTTTGGATATAAACCCAGTTTATATAATATACTTACATGCTTATAAGGTAATAACAAAGATCTTACTATATTTAATTGGTTTTTACTAATTGTTAAAATATATTCATTATTTCGATCATGCATTATATTAGTTATAATACCTAATTTTTTTGTAATTACTTCTCTTTCTACTTCTTTTTTTGAAAAACTATTTGTATAAATACGTATAATATTATATGGAGATTTTAAATTACTATCTCCCCTTATCAGATGTGCTAATACAAGAGATGAAATAAGATCTTTTATATTATGTGGCATAATTTTTATATGTCTTTTTAATTTAGAATCATATCTATAAAATAATTTAAAATAAACTAAAAAAATAGGTAAACTTCCCGTTTTAAAAACTACTTGTGTTTAAGATTTTTTTTTATTTTATTATTAGTAATTTAAACTGTTCTTACTTCATTATTAGTATATGGTTCAATTAGGTTATATAAATGTAATAAATAAGGTGTATGAAAAATACCAAACATTACACTTAATCTAGGTGTACTGGTAAGACTAGATTTTTCTAGACTACCCTAACTTAATAATAAACCTATAAGTACATCATGTAAATAAGTAAGCATAGTTAATTAATTTCGAGAATTAATTTTATATACTGAATATTTACCAAATAGAAGATTAAAAAATCTTCAAATTGTAGTTTTCATTTAATCATAAAAAAAAGTTATATAATAATAACTTTACTATTAAAAAATAATCAATTTTATTACTTAATAGGTAATTATAATACTAAAATTATAAATAAAAAATTTTTTTTTATAAATTTTTAATTATATTGTAACCGTAACCCAGGAACTCTTGTAAGGATTAAACCTTAAGTCGTTGAACGTTCTTATATTTAAGCTTCGCTGCAAATTGTATTAACATCTAAATCAAATACGTCTTTGCATTTCACCTGGTTATCTTTCTTCTCTAATAAGAAAGGAGCTTAATAATAAACCCAGCTCGTGTAGCTCTTTAACCGACGAACAGTCGTACCCTTCATGATTTCTGCATTCATGTGGATGAGCTAAGCCGACATCGAGGTGCCAAACCGCGCACTCAATTTGTACTCTCTTGCGCAAATTAGCCTGTTCAATTTATGTTATCATAAAAGTTTTTTATCTTTTATTTCCATTATTTACAAAATGGTTCAGACTATTTCATCATCTTTATTAATTATATATTATATAAGCTAGATATATTATATTATTTATATTTATTATAAGAATTTAATAACCACTTAATCAACCTTTAATACCGAATGACCCTAAAGCAGAATTATCATTAAGATTAGTATAATCAATATTAGATCTAAATTTACCTCTTAATAAATTTGAAGAATTACCATAGAAGGATGAATTAATATTAGCTATACTACCTATAATCTTATTTTTTGTTATAGATCTTGCTGCAGTAAAACGTCTAGTTAATCTTCCATTAGCTTGTAATTTAATACCTGCTACTTTTTTATATTTAATATCATCAAAGATAGTTTTTTTTAAATTATTAGATTTAGTTTTATTTTTTAATAATAAATCATATAATATATCATTAGTTATATCTAATTTATTATAATTATCTTTAATAAAATTTAAATTAAAAATATATTTATTATTAGGGTATAAGATTAATAAACTTTTTTTTTCTAAAGGTGTATTTTTTATTATTTTTTTTAAACTTTTATTTAAATATTTTCTATTTTTTTGTATATCCAAAACAAAACGTTGAGTAATAATTTGACTATTAAAAAAATAATATTTAATATTAATAAAATTAAATTGTACATTTTTTTTATATAATTTTTTTATAATATTAACTAAACCTTGTAGATAATTATTTCTAAATTTAGATTTATTAATATATATTAATTGTAAAATATAAAGGTATAATTTGGCTATTTTAAAAGTTTTATTTAAAAATAAATTATAATATAAATTTGTAAAAAGCTTTAGATTTTTAAAATTACATTTATCAAAGTTATTTAATAAAATATTTTTTGTTATTTTTCTTTGTTTTAATATAAAATATTTTCCTATTTTTTTTAATAAATTTAATTTATTTTTTTTTATTATAAAATATTTTTTTTTTCTTAATTCAGATAAATATAAACGTATTTTTGGATCATAAAAATAAATAGTAATATTTACTAAGTCATTCGTATGTTTTAATTTAGCATCGCTAAAAAAAATTCTATGTTTTGAAGTTAAATATTTTTTTAATATTAAACGAGTTCTAAAAAAATTTTTCTTTTTTGAATAATAAGCATTAAAATAATTTTTTATTAAATTAAGACTTATTTCGTTTATTGTTGATATTAAAGCCATATTATTTTTGTTATATACATAAATACTATTTTTTCAATTTCTTATAATAGGTCCTGATTCTTTATATAAAAAATTAGAATATTTTGAATTTACTGAAATATTTTTAGAAGTATTTTTAATTTTTAATTTTATTATGTTAAGCATTTCACATATATATACATATTAAATTATTAATATAATTTTGAATTACATAATAATATAATTTAACTATAGTTAAACCTATTTCATTAATAAAATATTCTTTTTAATAATTCATTAATATTTATACATAAAAAAGATTAATTTATATAATTAATAAAGATGTTGGGATTAAATAAAAGGATTATTAATAGCACTATTCACCTTTTAGTCGTTGAACGTTCTTATTTAATTTATATAAAATATAAATATGCTAAAATAAGTTTCGCTTCAAATACTCTTAAATATAAGTTATTTTTGAAATTTACCCAAATTATTACCAGTATTTTAAAATACAGGGGGACTAACAAAAATCCCTAGCGTAACTTTTTCTTTAATCCAAGACCTTTCCTTTTTGCATCTTGTGATCATATGCCCCGCTTACGCGACTGATAGACTTGTAAGTCAAACAGTAAAGCAAGATTTAGCCATTAAACTTTTAAAGTATAAATAATTATCATATTAATAAGGATTTATATATACAATATTAATATAAATAAAATACTAATAAAACTTAATTTATTAATATTTAATATACATCTATTTACCATATAGTTAAAATCTTACTTAAATTTTATAAAATTCGAATTTAATACAATAATAACTGAATAAATATAAAACATAATTAATAACAAACTAAATAATAATAATTTATAAATATAAATACATTATTACTGTAAATTAAAATTTACAAACTTACATTATTAACTTTGGATATACCCAGGTACTTTTTATGGGATCTGTGCCCCGCATAAACTGTCTTCCAGTCATAAAGAATATAATAGTTTAAATAAAGGTGTTTCAATTCTATCTATCAATTACCTTATTCACTGAAAATTAACTTATTATAAACATAAAAGGTAACAGTAAAGCTGCATAGGGTCTGGCGAGATAGGTTGTCTTATTACTAAGATTTCCCCCTCTAAGAACCGTACGTGCAACTTTCATCGCATACGGCTCAAGCATTTAAATATACTATTATTTGTTTTACATTATTTTTTTTTTATACTATTTCAAACCTCAATATAACTTTCTAAATTATTATATAATTCTAAAGAGAAATATTGTAAAGATCCTAAACAAAGAAGTAATAAAAATAATGTGAAATAAATGTAATACTTACTTATTTTTTTATTCAGTTTTATTAACTTATAAATATATAATTTTATCTTATCACTATAAGAAGGTAAAATTTTATCCAATAATTTGATATTTGGTTCCTCAACCAAGAAAAATTTAAAAAAAATTTGAACAAATAAAATAATAATTAAAAAAATACAAATAGTATGTAATATATTTATACTTCCTAATAACATTTCTATAGGTGTGTGTTCAGATCCAGAACCTAAAAATTTATCTATATCTTTAGGTAATTGGCTTACATCTTCATTTGTACTATTTTCTTTTAAATTCTTTCAAGATTGAGTTTGAGCATTAATAGCGCTTGCTCCAATATGTATAGCTGCTCCTACAGCTGCTCCCGCACTTACTAATGCAGCTTTTTGTACTGGAGGTATTCCGCTTTTAGCTATGGTTTTAGCTACACCTGCTCCTACTCCACCTATTGAAGCACCTAATCCTATATTATTCCCCAAAGTTGAAATTCCTTTTGCTAATTCCTCACCTGCTTCTTTACTTACTACTACTTTACCTTTTAAAGTGATATCAGGATTTATATCCTTTATCTCTTTAATATCTTCAGGGTTTACTTTAAAAATTGAATCATATATTAAAGATGGATGTACAACTTTATTAAATAATATAATAATATATATTACAAATAAAATAAAAGTAATAATTTCTCCATATCTAATTCACTTATTAACTGATAAGCTATAATCATCTAAGTAAAATAAAGTTAAAAAAAAAAAGAATAAAATAAAGAAAACATTTTCTAAAAAAGAAAATAAAGTAACTTCAAAAAAATATAATATAATTAAACTAAAAATGAATAATAAAAATAAAACGGATAAAAAATTAAATAAAGATGTATTTTTTCTATCTTTATGCATTTTAGTATGATAACTTTTTTTATCAACTTTATCATAAGATTTTATAATATTTAATTTATCTTTAGATAAAACTAAATTTGTATTTAACAATCATTGTCTATTCATACCTTTTTTTAAATCTATTATTTTTTGTAAACCTTTCTCAGTTTTATGTAAATTATTAGATTTTAAATTAGCTATATTTTTATAATCTAAAAAATCTAACTTTTTCTGAGTAAGTAAAGGATATTTGTCAAAAAATTCTATTATTTTATTAAATTGATTAATTACTAATCTACTAACACTACGAGAATTTTTAACATCCTTTAAGGATTCAATGTTAAACTTAGGTTTAAAATATCCTACCCCAAAAAAATTTTTAATAAATTTTAAAACTTTTACATCATGACTACTTTGAGCAATCTCCAAAGTAAGATTTACAATTACATAATCTTTTTCTGTTTTATTGTTATCTATGTAACAATAGAATGTTCCTTCACCATCTATAAAAGCTTGTATTCATTCAGGTTTCAAACTAATTGATAAATTATTAACATAGTTCCAACGTTCTTCAAGCGTTCTCTTTTTATTCATTTTATTTTTTATGTATAATATTTTTTCCAAATTATTTGGATTTTGATTTTTTTCTTTTATTAAAAAAATAGCTTTTTTAAAATCTAAAAAATCTAAATGTTTAGAACCAACCAAAGGATATTTTTCAAAATGAGGTATAATTTTTTCTATCAAAAGTTGTATATCGCTAACTATAAATTTATAAGTATCAAATTTTCTATTATCTATATTAATATTTCCACAACCAAAGTACATTTTTAAATCTAATAAAATATTTAAAGAATGACCTTTTTGAGTTACTTTATAAGATCCTGAAACTTTTTTAGTTTTAGAATTATAATTTATACTAAAATTACCTTCAGAATCTGAAATTCCTGTTACTCAGTCTGGAGAAAGTTTTACTGAATTATTTTCAACTAAAGAATTAGTTGATTTATAAGGAACCATCTTCCCTTTATTTCTTAATGTGTTATTGTGTTTGAAAGCCTTTTTTTATTAATTTTTATACTAAGTTTTTAAATTATATTTTTCAGCTCTATCAATAAGTTAGGGTGCTAGCCTGTCAATGACCCGACCCTTAACACTTTTGGGCTAACTTTGTAAGTTTACGGGTACCTACTTTTTATAAAATAAAAGTTGTAACTTAGCCTTTTTGCAAATATAATTTTTATATTTAATTACAACTTAATTAAATATAAAAGAAAACTATCCTAAAAACAAATATCAAATTTAATAAAAATTACTTCAACTTAAGAAATAAAATAACTTCTATATTTATAAAAATAAATATAAAATATATTTAGAAAAATTACAATAGTATTTTAAACACCAGTTCTAAGTCTGCATTCTTTCGAATTAGTCATAAACCTATTTCTATCATTACAATAGAACATTCGCTTTATAGAACTTCCTTTACCCACTAACATATATTAAATTTCACAATTTAACTTCCATAACTATTTAAAATAATATGGTTGCTATTGGGCTTACCCAGTTTACTTTAAAACACCTTTATTATTACCTTAGGATTCCACTATGTGTTAGTTGATATAAGACCCATTAATAAATAACCGAGAAATTATTTATACAATCAACTTAAAATTTATATATTCAGCCTTCTTGTTTGTTTTTATTTAAATTCTCTAGTTTAACACTTTAATCATGGATTCAATTTACTTATCCTTAGTAATATAGCTCACCTACCTTTTAGGCAGGTATAATTGAATATTTAACGGGCTTCAAACAAAAGAATTACTTCTTATGCATGCCGTTTGAGCTCAGATAATGGATTATCAGGTGGGTTCACACCACATTGCTTTAAAGCACTTTGCTGGTCGCACTCTCGTCTACCTAGAGTTAAGCAGTATCTGCACTGCTATTCCAATTTCACTGAGCCAATCCTCGAGACAGCTGTTGTATCGTTAAGTCATTCATGCAAGACCGCATTTAACGGCCAAGGTATTCCGCTACCTTAGGATCCTTATAGATAAGACCGCCATTGATCGGGGTGTCCTTCAAAACTTAACCTTTTAAATTAAGCATCTCAGTTATACAACCGACATTGGGCAGACCTCACACTCAATACTTTGATTTTTAATCTTTGCAGAGTGATTTGTTTTAATTAAACAGTCGTACAACATTATTTTATGTTTCCTCTTATTTGACAGAAAAAAAAAAATTTTTTCTATAATAACGGCTCTCCTTATCCCGAAGTTACGGAGTCAATTTGCCGAGTTCCTTAAGGATTGTTCGCTCAAACGCCTTTGTATACTCTACTTGCTTACTTGTGTTAGTATTTAGGTACGGTCTTATATTATTTTCAATAGAGTTTTGTAGGTACCCTCTACCTAGATTATATTTAATTTCCAGAACCTTTAACACTTTATAAAGGTTTTTTTTCTCTAATCAATATATCATCGTAAAAATCCATTAGGAGAAGTTTTCAAACTAATTTAACACTTTGCTTTTTTATTATTTTATTATTTTGTCTTCCTACATACCTTAGTTTTACTTTTTATCTTCCTACTTAGACACCGAAATTTAATTAAAATACCATAAGCTTAAGGCGAGGATGTTAAATCCTTTTTCGTTACTCATGCCAGCATTCTCTCTTGGATTATTATATATTTTTTTATCTTAAAAAAGAAAAAATCTAATATTTATCCAATGTTCCGCTACCTCATATATACCTATATATATATATTTAAACTAGTAAATAATATTCTATATTAATATATACGAACAAGGTTTCGGTATATTATTTAGATCCGTTAAATTTTCGGTATACATATCTATCTAAAAAAAAATTTTTTTTATTAACCAGTGCTCTGTTACGAGGTCTTCAAAAAATGGCCGCTTCTAAGCCTATTTCCTGGTTGTATTTGATAAGTACATCCTTAATTTCACTTAATAATAATTTTGGAACCTTATAACTCTTGTTCAGGGCTGTTTCCCTTTAGACATACAACCTTATCGTACTATGTCCGATTATTCAATATTCATCTTTGCCCTTTCGAGTGCAAATACTCTCCGATAAAATCATCACGATCCCCCGATGTGCACAAAATTTACATATTGTCCGAGATCCTAGTTCTGTACCTGCTAAGATGTTAATTAAATTACCTACTCACATAGGTTTCGCGGAAAACCAGCTATACTAGTCAGTTTTGTCTTTCACCAACTTACCACAATTCATCGGATATCTCTACAACGATACAGTTTATCTCTTTAGCCTTTTTATTAGGCAGAGCTGAGACTTTTCCCCCTAAATAGCAGATATATCAATCTTTAACAAAGAATATATCTTAAACTATCCATTTAACAGATAATATAGTTTTTATGATTTTTTTATAATAGAAAATATTTTTTTTTATAATCTATTGTTTATTAGTACTTGACTAACAACCGTTTTAGATACATTTAAAGCTTTACCTGCTTCACTCAAACTTTTATACTCAAATTTCTCTCCAGTTTCAATATTTTGAACTATATTTTTAATACTTCTTGCTCCTGTAGCATTATTAGTTGATAATCTATTTAAAACTTCTTCGCTAAAAATAAAATCCCTCATTTTTTTTTCTAGATTCTTCTGTATGCATATAACCTAAAGTTGAATCAGCTAACTCAACTATAGTCTGATTTTAAATAATCTAAATAATACTGCTTTATTTCGAGATAATTTTCTAAATTACAATATTCTAAGATTTCTAAACTAAAATTTGAAAATCCATATTTTAAAAATGCACCTGGTCTATTATTTTTAGCCAAAGAACGTAAACTATAATAAGTATACCGAAAATCTTAAACTCAAATTACTTGAACTTCCTATGTATGTTTTTCCATTTAGTTTAATTATTTAACAGTAAACACTTATTTTTTTTGATTATCTGAAAAAATTTTAATTTTATCTACATCACCATTATCATATTTTATTATAGTTAAAATGTAAGGTAAATCCTTACTACTATTATTTTTTGTTTGAAAAAGATCTTTGTTTAATTAAATTTTGTAAAAAGATTGTTTTTTTAGGTAATAAAGTATACATATATTTAATAAAAAAAAATAAAGTATGTAATAATATAAATTATTTTTATTAATAATTTACTAAGGGACAATAAAAACTATATTATCCTGCTAGCTTTCACTAGAGGCTTGACTATATTTTAAGCTTGCGCCAATCACTTTTTAGTCGATGAACTTATCACCATATAATGGTGCTTTAGCTGCGGATTACCCATTCACTTACGTGCATCAATCTTGATTTTACTATACCGCGAGTCATTACCTGCGCCCCAAATTATATTACTATATTTGGTTAGTTAAGATTGCTTTAGGATTTTCCCGTCAATTTAATGATTTTTAGCAAAAGGTTTACTTTTACTAGGGCTTTGACAAGAGCTCAATCTTGTTTTTTACCCGTTCGGCCTTAAGCCTGATCATGGTAAGATCACTAGCCTTCGGGTCTAAATTTAGATACTTATCATTTTTTCATAATTGGTTTATCTAGGCAAATAATTTTTATTTGCTTGCATCTAAATTTAACTTGCTGACCCATTATGCAAAAGGTCCGCTCGCATTATTTATTTAAAATTTTTTTTGAGCTGCTTATAAAACTACTATTTATGTCTATACCTCACGGTACTATACGCTATCGCTTATATATTATATTTAGCTTTAGAGGAAGGTTCCCCTTTATTCAAACAGATATTTTCCATTTTACTTGTAAGCTTTTTTATATTAGTTTACACTAATAATAAAATCTCGTTTGATTTTTTTTCCTAAAGTTATTAAGATATTTCAATTCACTTTGTTTATTATTAGATTTATATTAGATATTAATTTAACATATTTATCTTTAATATATAGCCAGACATCCGTAATAGTCTCTTTATATACTTAGTTTGACATTAGTTTTATCAAAAATAATATCTTACATATGTAATTAGTTATATTTTCATCAGGTTATTATGATTCGAACATAACAATTCCTCATCCCAATTGAGACGCCTAACCACCTGGCTCTAACCTGTTTATTTATTCAGAGAATATCCGATTCGAACGGATGTGATCTGATAGATCAAATAAGTTTCAAGCTTACCACTTTAAACCGCTCAGTCAATTCTCTTTTATTATAAATTAATTACTATCAAGAGCACTCAGATTTGAACTGAGGAGATGAAGTTTGAAGCTTCACATTTTACCACTTAAATTATACTCTTTTGAGTATTAAATTTAGATTTAAAAGTTTTTAAAAATTTAAGAATAAATTCACCCCCTCTTATCTAAATTTAAAAATTTGTTAATAAATTCACCATAGTTTCTATATCTGAATTCATCATTACTTCATTTATAGGTTCCATGATGTTATCTATACCCTTATTTAAACCTAAATTATTTTTGGTATTAAAGATATTTTCAGAAAAAGTATCATTTAATCCTAATTGATTAGTGGTATTTTGGGGTTTTCCTGAAGTAGTTATACGTATTTTGAGTTTATTAAATATCTCTCATGTAGCAATATTACTGCTTTTTTCAGAAGAATCCATTATAATAATAGGTTTATTAGAGATCTCTGATGGAGTAATATTACTGCTTTTTTCAGAAGAATCTACCATAAGAGTAGATTTATTTGATGCTTCTGATGAAGTATTATTACTGATCTTTGATCTCTTATATTCCTTTAATGCTTTTATTTCATTCTTAAAAAGAGACTCCCATTTATATACTACATTATTTGTACCTCCCTCTACAAAACCTCCTACACTATCGCTTGAATTACCTGAATTACCTGAATTACTTAAATTACCTGAATCGCCTGAATTGCCTCTATTACCTAAATTACCTAAATTACCTGAATTACCTGTATTACCTGTATTACCTGTATTACTTGTATTACCTGTATTACCTAAATTACCTGAATTACCTAAATTACCTGAATTACCTGTATTACCTAAATTACCTGAATTACCTAAATTACCTGCATTCCCAGAATCCCCTGAATTGTCAGATTCTCATTCTGATTCTGAATCAGAATCTGAATCTGAATCACGATAAGTATCAGAAGTCTGAACCTCCCCAAAATAACTTATTTCAGCCCTATCTATAAGCGCTCTAACTTCGGAATCTAACCTATTCATTAGATTCACAGTTCTGTTAAATTTTTCCCGTGAATAACCTGTTTGTTCAAAATTATTCAATATTAATTTTTTTTTTTCTTTTAAGAACTCATGTTCACGAATTAATAATAAAATACACGTATATTGCATTTCAATATTTAAGTTTTGTAATGTAGCTTCTTGTCTCGCGAACAGTTCCCAAAATTCACATAAAAGATCAGTTATATCTTCTAACCTATCATTATTTCTACGATAAAATGCTCTTAATATTTCGGGATTAAACAATTCCAAACAGTCATTCATTATACTATCAAACCGATTAAATAAAGTATTTTTATCCGAATTATGATATAAATGCACAACATTTACTTCTGGTGCATTTTCTTGTACAGGTCTCCTAGGTATTCTTTCTAAAAGTGAAATATCCATATTAACACGGTTAAATCTTTGTTTAGCTAATGTCCGTGAAAATCTACGGACTTGAGTTACACTAATTATAGCACCTTTAAAAACACATTTTTTAATTTTGTAATAATTTATTCCTATTAATTTTGTAACTTGTATCATTTTTTACATCCAATGAGGTCACCTCAATTTGTTATTATCTAAATAAAAAAGAATTAAAAATTGGCGAATACTAATTTAAATATCCTATTGGGAATGCTATTAAGGTGAATCGAACACCACTACAAATATATTATATTTTTATTTGTATAAACCACTATTAATAACGTATATATATTTTAGTCTTAAAAAAATTTTTTTTCTTTTATGGACTATTTCCATAGAGTTCCCAAGATGAATCGAACATCTATCAAAATATTAACAGTATTTTGCTCTACCATTGAGCTATGGGAACCTGAGTAGCTTGATTAATTAAGTAATAATATATATATCTACATACATATATTAATTTAATTTAAGATTAATTTTTTAATAAAATATATTAGGGGGAGGGGAAAGCGGAAAAGAGATGACTCGAACATCTAAATGTATAAACACAATATTTAGCAAATATCTTGCTTTACCATTAGCGACTTTTCCCCTACGAGTTAGGCAGGATTTGAACCCGCATCTATTATCTCGACAAGGTAATCCTTTACCAGTTAAGTTACTAACTCCTATACGGCCAACCGAATTCGAATCGATATTTATTGTTTGGAAGACAACGAGTTTACCATTAACTTATGGCCGTCTAAAAATAAGCAATATAATTCAAATAAAAAATCAGGATTAAAAAGGTTTATTTTATAAAAAAAAATATTAATATTAATATTTAATTTTTATTTATTTTTATCCTTAAGACTTATGGGGATCGAACCCACATAGTAATGATTAAAAGTCACATGTTTTACCATTAAACTAAAGTCTCCTAAATATATATTTATATGAATATTGAATATATTTATGATTCCTTAGCGACTTGAACGCTAAACCTACTCTTATCAAAAGTATACTTTACCTCATTAAGTTAAGGAATCTTTTAAGGACCTTAGTCTCCTTAAAAGTTTTCTATAGTTTAACTCATTTAGGTTCTAATATAATACTTTAGAGAATATTTAATATTTAAACTGGTTTATAAGATATATAAACCTTTCCGTAAACCTATAAAACTTTAAGGATCTTCTAGGTTAAACCTAGACCCCATGCCCATAACTGATACTACTCTCCTAGGCAAAGCCTAGTACTATTGTTAATAACCTTTTTAAAGAATTATTAACAAATTTTCCGTCTCACTGCTTCTAAAATAAATTAAATTAAACATAATTGTATGAATCATTTAATTTAGAATTTATACAAAGTAAACATAACCATAAAGACCAATAATAAAATAAAATAAATTAAATTAAACTTAAATATATGAATTATTTAATTTAGAACTTATACAAAGTAAATATAACCCAATAACTTTGTAATTCTATAGATAAATATACTGAAACTAAATCATTACTTGATATTAATAATAAACTATCCATTATTATAAATAAGATAATCAAAGTATATTTATTAAAAAAAATTTTTTCCCTTTAAATTAAAAACCTAATGAGAATAGATTAACTGTAAGATCTAAATATGAACTTAGTACTAGATCATTTAATGTATTTGAAATGATATCTACAGAACCATAAGATAGATTTTCATGAGTATTTTCATATGTAACAATGTTTAAAGAATTATTAAAAGACTCGCTACTTGAAGTCACATCAGGACCTTCTGATGTTCCACCCATATCAACATCTCCCTCTTCTCCTTCATTGTTATTTGAGTTTTCCTCATTATTTTCAGACTCATTTTCTGGGGCTACTTCCTCTCCACCATAAAGAAGTCTATCTAATACATCTAAGTTATTTCTAAGTATACGATCTTGTTCTTCCAAATATCATCTTACTCCTTCTAACTCTTGTTCAGATAAGTTTAATTGAAAAATATTATCTAATATTAGGTTTTTTTTATGTCGTAATGCTTTAGTTTCACGCATAAGAATTGTAAGACATTGAACATCTATCTCATAACTTAAGTCTTCTAGAGAATTACTTTGTTGTATTTTAAGTTGTTGAAGAATCATATTTTGATCATTTACTTCTTCTAGCCTTGGACCTTGATTTCGATAAAATCTTTGTCGTGTAGCAGGATGTAAATTATCTACATAAATGTTCATTGTTCTATCATATTGACTATGAAAAGTTCTTCTTTCAATACTATGAAAATAATTAGTAATGTTAAGTCTAGGGTCATTATTAGGTATTAGTGAAAGAGAAATATCTCTATCCATCTTTATAGAAGATGTTTGAGAAAAATAACGTAAATATAGTTTATTTTTATAACTATATGGTTTTAGAACCTTATTATAAGGTAAATAAATATCTCGCCTCGGTCCGAGGGAATTAGATAATAATGTTGAATTATTTATTATAGATAAAATATAAAAATTTAAAATTAAGGATAAAAATATCACGATTCGAGAGAATTAGATATTAATCTTGAACTATTTATTATTGATAAAATATAAAAATAGAAAAAAAAATTTATGAATCAGATACTAACCTTTATTCCTTCATATTCAACTCACCCTTCCACCCGTCCAGTATATAATCCTTAAATAAATATACATGTGAATTGAAACTTAAATTTTTTACCTTTAACTAATATAAGTCTTTAAAGTTTTATCATATATATATATATTAATATATATATATATCAATATAGTTAGACTATTATTGTTAATTTTAGAAACATAGACAAAATTTATCTTATTTCCTTTATAATATTAAATACTGAGTATATAAAAAAAAATTATTTTAATAATTAAAAGAATATAAAAAATTAAAGATAAATTTTTTATTAGAAAATATCTTTAGTTAAACAAATATCTTTTGTTTGATTTTTTTTACCTCAAGATGATATAATAAAAATATACAAGATTTAATATTAAAAATATTGTTTAAATAACTTGACATTAGTCAACCTTATCCAACCTCTTAGAATATACATAGTATAATCTAATACTCCACACTTAAACAAAATAAATTTAATAGTAACTTATAAACTTATTCTAATATTATTAGTATCAAAAAAAAAATAATAAAAAAGGATAAAAAGATTTTAAAAACCTCCACCTCAATAATACATACTACCATATAGAAATAATCAAACTAGATCTACAAAATGTCAATAAAATATACCAGATTCTAGACCTACATGATGGTGATCAGTAAAATGATAAGCAAGTAAACGTCATAAACCAATTACAATAAAAATAGTACCAATAATAACATGAAATCCATGAAAACCAGTACCAAAAAAAAAACAAGAACCAAAAATACCATCTGAAATAGTAAAAGATGAAACATCATATTCGATACCTTGAAAAATTGTAAATAAAACAGCAAATAAAACAGTAAAGATAGAACCATATAAAGCACCTTTTCTATTTCCTTGTATTACAGAATGATGAGCATATGTAACAGTTACACCAGAAGATAATAACAAAATTGTATTTAATAAAGGTAATTCAAAAGGATTAATACTTTGTATACCTAAAGGAGGTCATAAAGCACCAATTTCAATATTAGGAGATAAAGAACTATGAAAAAAAGCTCAAAAAATACCTAAAAAAAATAAAGCTTCAGATACTATAAATAAACCTACACCTATATTTATACCTCTTTGAACTGCATAAGTATGGTCACCTAAATAAGTACTTTCTGATATAACATCTCTAAATCAAAAAAACATACTTGCAATTAAATTAAACAGTGCTATAAAAAATAAATAACTTACTCCACTAAATCCATGTAAATTTAATACACCTACTGTTGTAAGTACAAAAAGTGAAATAGAGGTAAAAATAGGTCAAGGTGAAGGAGAAACCATATGATAAGGATGATGTTGGAAATTCTTATTTTTTAAATATTTCATATATTTAATTTAAATAATAAAGTGTGTAGTATTATAAATTGTTTTATTAATAATTTAAATTAATCCTTAATTTTGTTTATAGGTTGTAATTATATATTTTATTTATTTTTATTTAAAGTAATAACTATTGTACCCACCATAGCTAATAATAATATTATAGAAAGAATTAATAGTCAAATAGAATAATTAGTGTATAATATATTACCAATACTACTTATTTGTGTATTATTAACTAAAGAAGTATCTCAATTTAAACTAATAACATACAATATATCTTCTTTATAATTAAAAAAATATTCTTGTTTCAAATTTTCAAATTTATTATATCCTAATTCACTAATATTATTAGGAATATTATCTCCTAATATATAAATAAATAATATTACACTCAACATAGCTAAAGGTAAATAATTATAAGTATCACTTAAAAGTTCAGAAATACGTATATTTATTAACATTAAAATAAAAAGAAATAAAATAGATACAGCACCCACATAAACTAATAAATAAGATAAACCAATAAATTCTAAACCAATAAAAAATAAATAAGATGAAATACTAAGAAATAAACCTATCAAAAAAAAGATAGAAACTACAGGATTTTTACTAATAATAGTATAAAGACTAAATAATATACAAATAATATATAAAATATCTAAAAATTCATCTCTATATCCATTATTTATATAATCAGAAAAAAAAAACATAAAAAAAAATATATTAAAGTCTTATTAAAAAAAATTATAAAAATTTTTACAAGAATGCAGATCAAAAAAAAAATGTATATAATTAGCCACAATTTATACATTTAGGAAGAAAAGGAATTGAACCTTCGATAGCTAAAAAGCTATTGAGTTTACAGCTCAACCCGTAAACCAACACACGGACCCTTCCTTAATAAAAGAATTAATCCCGATTAGTTAGAATCCTAATTTAATCGAAATTAATTCTTTTAAGTTTTGTTTATTTTTTTGTTAAAATTAATACATCCCGTGCAATTTCCATTACACGAACCTTATTGCGACTTAACACCAATTAAAGTCATACATACGAAAATTTAATGTAAAAATATAAATATATTAGAATATTTATTAAAATAAACACAAATCAAACTTATTGCACATACTTCTTTCAGCGCCTGACGAGTGGTTAGTACCTAACTGATTATAAATTCACCGTGACGTGGTGATTCACGATTACTAGTAATTCCTTATTCATGTTGTCGAGTTACAGACAACAATCCATATTATATCCTATTTTAAGGATTAGCTCCATTTTACAATATAGCATCCTTTTGTTAAGGCGTGTGTGGCACGTCTATAGCCCACAATATTATGGTCATGATGACTTGTCTTGGTCCCTATTCTCTAACCATTTTTTTAGCGAGTTACTTTATATGGATAAATAAAGTAAGGGTTTGCGTTAATTAAAGGAATTAACCATGTCTCACGACATTAACTGCAGACAGCCGTGCAACGCTTGTAATAATTTAATATTATACAAATTGTGGTAAGATTTTTCGCGGATTATCGAATTAAATAACATACTTCACTACTGGTTTCAGAAACGGTCTAATGATTTCAGTTTCAATGTTGCCATCTTACTCTTAAGGTGGAATGCTTACACTTTCATTTATATGTTAAATATATTTTAACTTTTAACTCATAATATATAAACCTATGAGCTTTTCGAGAATTTATAATATTATTAAGTTAAATGTTGAATCTAACTTATGGCATTCATAATTTTCTGCTTGGACTATTAGGGTATCTAATCCTTTTCGCTCCCCAAGCCTTCGTCCCTCAACGTCAGTTTTTACATAGAAAGTCGCCTTCGCCGTTATCAGTCCTATTGGTATTAAAAAATTATATCTTTCCTCCAAAAGTTCTCCCTTTCTCCTATAAAACTCTAGTAAATAAATATCCTTATCAGATTTATTCTACCGTCTAGGTACCCTTTAAACCCAATCAAGATGACTAACACTTGTCTTCTACGTATTACCGCGACTGCTGGCACGTAATTTGGTCAAGACTTATAAATAGAAAATTGTCATAATCATTATCCTATTTAGAAAAATAATGATATTATTTATATCATTACATTTATTCCCCCAAGTTGCTGGTTCAGCCGTTAGGCCATTGACCAATATTCCTCACTGCTGTACTAATACGCATTGGGGTTTTTTCAGACCCAATGTGGTCGATCGACCTCTCAGTCACGACTACGGTTTATAGCTAGTTAAGATATTACCTTTTCTACTACTATATATTCACCGAGAATATTTATTAACATCTTAAAGCGAAATATTAATTTCTTTCTTATATAAGGTATTTAACCTTTCTTTAAGGTAGCCAAAATATTATTTACTCACCTGTACACCACTACATCATTTTTTAACATGATGTCGTACGATTAGCATGTGTCAAGCACTTGGATAGCGTTCAATCAGAGCCATCATCAAACTCAAATATTTTTATAATTAACCTTTAATTATTAAAAATTTTTATTTATTTAATAGAACTAATAATAAAATTTTATTTATTTTATTTTTATTAATACTATATGTAGAATTTATTTTTCATTGTTTTTTATTAATATTATTATAAGTAAAATTTATTTTCCATTATTTTTTTTATTCTTTATTTTTAATTCTACTACTAATGTTTATAACTATTTTTTTTTAGTTTTACTTATTTATATTTTAATTAAGGTATTATATATTTATAATACTAATTAATTTAATAATAAAGATATTATAAATTATAATCTAGGAGTAATTAATTAATACTAATTACTATTGTTCAATTTAACTTTATTATATTTAAATTGAATTATATAATATTATCTACATTTAACCCGGTTTCTGTGTATATATATGATACTAAAAAAAGAACTTAATAAAGGATTCATGTTCATAGTATATATATATATAATTATATATATATATATATAAATATTTTCTGTTAGAATTCCATAATTTAAATTATTGTATTTTTAATAAAAGTATATTAAATACATTTACAAAATAAGTTTAGGATTTTCCTTTTATAATATAGTTTGTAGATAATAAAACAAGTTTAGTTAATGTAAATCTAAACTATCTTTAATATAAGAACAAGTTAAAACTACAAAAACTTGGGCTTGAATAAAGCTTATACCTAACTCTAACCCAGAGAAAGCTATAATAAAAGCTAGAGGTATTAAACCAATAAAAAAAAATAAAATACCACTATTAAGAATATTATAAGTGAATCCACTTAAAATAGATAAAAGCATATGACCCGAAAGAATATTAGCAGCAAGTCTTAAACCTAAAGAAATATTTCGAGCTAAATAAGAAATAAATTCAATTAAAACTAATAAAGGTAGTAAACCAAGAGGACAACCAGAAGGAACAAAAAAAGAAAAAAATTCTAAACCATGTTTTTGGAAACCTAAAAAGGTAGCACCTAAAACAATAGTAAAACTAAGAAAAAAAGTTAAAATAAAATGAGATGTTGTTGCAAAACTATAAGGAATTAAACCTATTAAATTATTTGTTAAAATTAATAAAAATAAAGCATAAATGAAAGGAAAATAGATTTGACCTTTATTAGGATTTATTTGATTTATAACAATACTATGTATAGTTACATATAAAGATTCTTGACTAATTGATCAAGTATTTGATATTATTCTTCTAAAATTTGTTGCTAGTACATTTACTAGTAAAATTATTGTTGCACTTATTATTAAATATAAGGCTATATTTGTCAATGAGACATTTGTATTCACTATTGTAGAATTAATTCCTACTAAATTTCTTATTTCAAATTGGTCTAATGGGCTATAAACCGTATCTAAATTATACATATTAAGGATTTTTGTATTATATTTAATTTATTGTTTTTAGTTTAAATATAATAAATAATATTTTTAAATTATAATTTATTTATAAATAAACGTGTTAAAAATAAATGAACTAATCTAGGTAAAATATATTTACTAAAAGTATAAGTTATAAAACTTAATAAAATAAAAACGAATATAGCTTGATTTACAAAAAAAAAAGGTACTAATTGTGGCATTAATTTATTTTAATTTACATGATATTTTCTTTTACAAATCTAAAGCCTAGTGCACACGAAGTTTTTCAATGTCTTTTTTTTACAAAAACTTAAACATATTAAATATATTTAAATATTAAAAGTTATTTTTATCACTTTTAAATAAAAAAAATAATATAACTAGTTATATTATATAATTTTGAATTATAAAGATATAAATCTAGATTAATTCTTCAAAATTTAAAGAAATAAAATATTATTAATAAATTTAATTAGAATAAATTAGAGAAGAAACTGAATAATGTAAACCATCTAAAATAGGCGCAGGGTATATACCAAAAAGTACTGTAAATATAACAAGACAAGTTAATAAAACAAATTCTCTTTTATTAAGATCAAATAAATATTTAAAGAAATAAGAAGAAAAAATACCTCCAAAAGCTATTCTATTAAACATAAATATTGTATAAGCAGCAGAAAATACGATAGAACTACTAGCTAATGCACCCAAAATAGATACTCTTTCAAAAGTACCATAAAGTGACATAAATTCTCCTATAAAATTAAATGTAAGAGGAGCACCACAATTACCTAAAGACAATATATAAAATAATATACAAAAAATAGGCATTAATTGAGCTAAACCTCTATAATATGTGATTAGCCTAGTAGATGATCTATCATATAAAACACCACCAACACATATAAATAAACCTGAAGAAACAAAACCATGAGCTAACCCTAGAGAAATAGCACCTTCTATACCTTGAATTGAATTACTAAATGCACCTAAAAGATACACAGCAGCATGTGATACTGATGAATAAGCAATAAGTTCTTTAATATCTATTGTTCTTAATGTACTAAAACTAGCATATATAATAGTTATTACACCTATAACATATATTATATAAGTATAATTAATACTAGCTTTAG